GGGACACAGCCTACCGAATGTGTTCCGGAGTCCGCAGGTAAATCGACTGACGTGGAAGAGACGGCTCAGACGGATCGGGAAGGCCAAGAGCAGCCAGGGTCTGAACGAGCTGCAGATGTGGCTGAGGACGAAACAAGACCAGAATCCGATCCAGTGGTGGATGAGACCAGGCATGATGTTGGCCCCACCTCCGAGCGTCGAAACACTGGTGAAAGAGGAAGAAGGGAAGCAACAATCCGACATCGACTCTGTGACGAAGCGTCGGGCGATCACCGTCGATCAGATGAGTCTCGCCCCGCTTCCTCCGGGCGCCTCCGGAAAATTCGAGACCATCCTTCGGAGAACGCCAACGGAAATGAGGGTCCAATAGAGGCTCGACGATCACGAAGTTCTCCCAATGCGTCGAGCACATGAATCGGACTCCCATCCCAAATCGCATCCCCGATGCGCCGGGCTATGACGAAAAGATACAGCTGTTGTACTACTTGACTGATAAGAAACAGCTTACGTAAGAACTGGAAGACTGTTGTATGTACTGTCACCCTCTCTTCCGCTGGTAACGTCGCACAGAAAGGCCGACGCAACGTTTCGTCAGCGCGCGTCGAAAAGCGCTGGGATGGGATTCTGTGCGGGAGGCGGGCGACGACGGCCATAGACGTCAGTTCAGTTGCAAGCCGAAGGCATACATCCGTCAGGGCGAAGTGACGGGGCCCGCGGAGCGGCGTCGATTGTGGTAGTCATTGCGAACATCTCTCCTCTTCTTTTAGCGTGCACATTCCGCTTGCATGCCGCCGTCAGGTACATCTCTCTTTCATTTTCTCACGCTTGCCTAAGAAAGTCAGTCTTTTAGTGACGCGTATATAAGCAGCTGTTTAGTGTATAAGCAATTCTTTAGTGGCCGCACCGAAAGGCAGGCCCCTCTGTGTAAATGGCGGTGGAGGTTGGTTGAAGAAGATGATTTCCCGCGGCGTTCAGAACCAGCCGTCGAAGTGAATGAATTCGAAAGAACGAAGAAGTGACGGAAATGAGACGACTCTTTCTCTTACTATTTCATAAGCAGATCTTCCCCTCCACACCAATCACGAGTGTTTTTTTATTCCTCTCGTATATCGTCGTAACGCCCTTAATGATAGGTCTTGAAAAAGACTTTTTATGTCATTTCCATTTAGGTCCGATTCGGATCCCTCCGTTGTTTCCCTTTCTTTCCGAACCTTTTCCTCGAAATGAGAAAGAAGATGGTACACTCGAATTGTATTATTTAAGTGCTTATTGCTTGCCAAAGATCCTACTTCTACAATTGGTAGGTCACCGGGTTATTCAAATAAGTCGTGTTTTCCGTGGTTTTCCCATGTTACAACTTCCGTACCAATTCGATCGATTCGGAATGGATCGGTTAAACATTCCATTAGGGAGCCCGGTCTTGACTCTTCTGTGTGGTATTCATTCTCGTTCGGCTCTTGGAATCACATCCAGCAGTGGTTGGAACAGCTCGCAAAATCCAACCACTTCACCTACTTCATTGCCCCCAACCGTTTCCCGTACCTCTATTGAAACAGAATGGTTTCATGTTCTTTCATCGATTGGTTATTCCTCTCCGTTCGTATCTCCTTATCCAATTTCGGTCTCGATTAGTTCACAAGATTGAATGGCCAAGTCATTGAAAAGCCTAGATTCGATTGTTTTCCGACGAATGTTGAGCCGGGCCCGGGTATGTAATTCCAGCCATGTATCTGGGAGGAACTTTTCATTGGAGTGGAGAAGGGCTTTCGGTTCGTTGCACCCTGTTTTGGCATAGCAGCGAGATGAAGATCTTTTTATCCAATAAAAAAAAGAATAGACGAATTTTCTTTTTTATTGGATCGGATCAGAAATCCCATCATTGGATTTTCATCTTTTTGAAAACTTTTTTTTTCTATAACCAAAAGGATTCTACATCACAGGATCAGGGGCCCCAGAAGATGAGACTCTCAGTTCGTCGAATCAGATGACGGACGCTTTCCATGAATTGCTCCAGCTCTGGTTGGATGCACACCAGTTGTCTCTAGAAAGAGACTGTTCACTGGACCATACCGCAAGCAAACACCAGCTGACGAAAAGAGGGATCCCGTCGACGGTCGGGGCGGGTCTCCTCGGCGGGAATACCAGTCCGAAAAGGAAGACGGATCAACAAGTGGTTGATCAACAACTGTCGGCAATAAGAGTGAGCGAACGACGTCTGGTTTCTTCTCCATTGATGTCGAATTCCAGTTTTTTTGACCTCTGACTAAAAGGAGAAGTCAGACCACGTCTGGGGTGTTTACAGAATGCATCTTTGTCTGATCAATCCCTCATGAAGAAGACTCATAGGTAAGACAAAGACATGGGGTTTCGTGGGCGTCGAGGGGATTCAGTCAGGCCGAGTTTCTGAAGCTATGGCTCAGAAGTAGTCGCATCACACAGGTTGGGTCAAACTCTGGTCCCGCCCATGGATCAGATCGCACAGTAGGATGCTCTCTTCAAAAAGTGTCTGAGTTCTAGTCCACGCGATCCATTCACAGTCTGAGTCTGTGCAAGATTCCTTCCTCACCAAGTAGTCTCGTTGGTCGTCAAAAGGAGACAGTCGATCCCGGGGCGGCGAAAGCTTTTTCCGGGAACGCTATTTCAGGCCGCCCGGCCTGGGACAGTTGGTTGATTGGATAAGAGGGGAGATCCGCGAAGGGAGTCTCACAAAAGAAACTCGTCGGGCAAAGAGGGCTCAATCTGAAGATGGAGGGTCTTTAGGCACTCGTCCCTTTAGGGCGAGGGGTGGGTCAAAATCATTCTATATGAGGAGCCAGTTGAGATTGAGATATCCACAAGTGGAGTCTTTCACTTTTCTTATAGACGCCTCCTCGGCTATTGGTCTTCCGGTCCGGCTTCCTAAACCCACTGGGTCCCTGGCCATGCGCATCTCACGGGAGCATCTCGGATTCAACCTGCGCATATCACTCGACTTTCTTTCTGGGAGAGCCAATAGAGAACTCAACGGTATCGACTTTTGACTCGACTCGTTGAAACGGTCAAAGCTCCTGACTAGCTTTAGAGCACACGGCAATTGTTCCCCCTTCGCGGTAGGTCACCGCATTGAAAGCGATCTGTATACGTTAGGTAAGTAAGCAGCGTAATGACGCCGGCCTGTCGAAGAAAGAAAGACCGTTCCATGTTGTTCGCAAGCGGTCTACTCCGGGTGGCAAATCGAGTCGTATAAGGGATGGACTTCATAAATCAAACTGTTTGTTTTCATGTAAACGAAATGACGATGAAATAGACGAATGATAGGTCCCGGTACGACGGTGCTTCCGAGCAAGTCACTTCTGATCCCCTCCCACAGGAGGTGACGGAACTGGGACGGAATGCGAGCCAGAGGCAGTGCATCCTTTCCGGGAAGCAGTACGTGTGGATGTGCTTATTGGGGAGTAACCGACTCCAGTCGGAGCAGAGTTCATTCGACGGGTGGCGGAGGCATTCTCGACACGACGACGTCCCTCAGTCCTGACAGGCGGTATGCTAATCGACGGTATCTCGATCCGTCGCACCGTCAGAGGGAAGCACGGATGACGATCATTTTCCAAATGGACACTCGTCAAATCGACATTTGATTAGCTCCAGTGTATGCATCTGCTAGGTCTCGACGGCGTTGACACATGACTCAGCCGCGTCGTCGGGCAAGGAGTCCTTCCATCTTCATTCGAGAAGTGATCATCGGGTGGTCCATCCATCGTACGCCTGTCGAAAGCGACGGAGAAATTTTCCGATAAAACCACTCACCACGCCGTCGAGACCTAGTAGATCTGGTCTCGTCGGTACTTTTGACCGTACCAAAGCGACGTTTATGAGTGAGTGATGCGATGCTACGGTTCACTACCCCCCCCTCGACGACCAATCCCGGGTCAACGGAAGGACAGGTGCAATGAAAAGGAAAGCAAAGCGACGCTGGCAAGATTAAGAAAAAGCGAATGGACGAGCTCCGACGGAGGGAGGATAAAATATAGGGAAGAAAGGGCGAAAGAGAAAGATGAAGCAGTAAAGTCGGTCTCCGGTGGATGCCTCTGAGCCTGCGGCGAGCTCTCTAATAGTTGGGGGGGGCCCAGGACTGCCTTCGTGACGGTCTAGTTCCAGAGCGACGGCGCGTCGCGGTAAAGTGCCGGCTCGACGGAAAAGGGAGGAATCCGATGACGCCGCCTTGTTCCAGTCCTTTAGAAAATACCCTTCATCTTCCATCGCAGCCTTCCATTGATTGACTGATTGAGTTCCCCCGGCCGATGACCGGAATGAAGGTAGCCGATGATTTTTCCGTAAATGAAATGGGACGAAGAGCAGGCCCACGTCACAGCAATGGTCACACGAACAAAGTGACGGAAAGGGATCTCCCCACAAAAGAATCCCCTATTCTTGCTATTCTCCTATTGATTGCTATTTCCCTCTCTCTTTCCTCTCTTCCTCGTCAATATGGTATCGCGAGATGCAAAGCCGGACCAAAAGGGCTCCTTCCATCAAAGCTAAACAGTATGTATACTATATCTCGTATAGGGCGTCGGAACGCCTTGCACCCGGGCGTCATAGGTCCTATTCTTGTGAACCCTACGGCTCATATATCCGTCGAATCGGTTCGTATATACAGAAAGTTAGCTAAAGCTCACGGCCACTTTCATCTGTAAGGAAGACAAGACACTTCCTACGGCCTCGACGCGCCGAAGCCACTATTTTGACTCCGTCTTATGCAATTATGAACTCCACGGAACTTTCTCGATTCCAATGCAACTGGTAATTTTTGAGTTGACGTAACAAACTACGCGAGCCTCCCGATGAAGCCAACAGAAATCCTATCCGAATACTAAAAATAAAAGGCAGTTTCATTATTGTGGTATACCAGCCGCCAGTTCTGGAACTTCCAGTTCCAATCGGAGCATATAGATCCGTAAATGGATTTGTATGTATCGCCACTTCAGTCGTGCTCGTCGTTTCTCGAATGGAAAAAAAGAATCTTTTTTCTGGGAACATGGTAAACCAGAAATTCTTATGTTCGTGATTCTTCATCCACCGATGCAGAAAATGCTCCAGTTTTCCATTCTCATATGAGGCAGGAAGGTTTATTGGCAACAGGTCGGCACGAAGTGATTCATCATGCTCAAACATGAACCGATCGCTCGTTGGGGACGGTTTATAAATCATAAAATTACCACAAATGGAATGAGAAGTGGGTCCATGTAAATGATCGAGACCTCGCAAACAACAACGCTCCTTACCCATATGGAGTTCGGGACCCAAAGGCAATCGTTGAGTGAACTGTATCTTATTCGTCTCCGTTGACCTAAGCCGCACCATTATTGCTGGGGGGTGGGGCTCGGCCTCCGAACCGTACGTGGGACGAGTTTTTGCCTCATACAGCTCGGGCCGAAGACCGGGGGAAGTTGAGGAGAGATGGGGAGACCCAGCTGCTGCCGGTCGGGACGGACAGGAAACGGGGCGGGGATAAGCTTGTGAAGAAGCGACGCGTCATTCCCCCACCCCCGACAAAACCGACCCTATAGCGCTTCGCGTTCTTTCAATTCCATCCCAGTCCATTCCGGTACCGGCGGCGGAGACTAATCTCATAAGTGCAGTAGGCGTCGTCTGACCAATCGGCTCGGACACCAGATCGCTCGTGCCCGCCCAAACTACGATCATGCTCGCCCTAAATGGAATGGCTCCCGTCAGTTGTTACGCTGCGCCCCGACCCGAGTCCCCACGTCCGCTTTTATCCGCCCGCAACCCGCTTTCTTTGCCAACACAACGTCGAGGGCCGTCCCCTTCATTCTATGCTGACCCCGGCCGGGGCTGGCTTTTTGGGAAGCCCGTTCCCACCGCGCTCACGGCCCGGCTGGCCTGCCAGCGGTAGTGGGAATTCTCCCGTTCCCTGGTAAAAAACTGCATCAGTTGGATGCGGGATCTACTCCACGAGGAGCGGTACGGACGTAGATGATATCATCACGACCTCTCTTTGCGTACCACTAGGGATGCTTAACGCCACTTCGCCAACTGGCATTACCCGCGCTTTCGTCTCTCTCAGTGTGGTCAGCACTGGGTGTTTCCGAGCAGCGAGGCTTACACCCATTCGCCTCCGTTCATCCAAAGTTCCTTACCCTTATGCACTGCACGAATTTTGGAATAAGCCATCTTCCTATCGACGGTTAAGGAGTCAACTGAGCATCTCAGCGGCGGGATTGAATACCCGGATCGAATCAGAGTTCACGCCGCCCGCCCTGAACAAATAGGAGGCGTGGGCCACAGGTCGCACATGACGCCACCGGGTCGCACGACAGAAGAACACCCAACATAAAGATGCACACTCCTCCATGTGAAATAGGAAGATTCATCTTCACTTTTTTGTAGTAGTCGTGACCAACAGCCATCAGCAGTCGGCTCGTTGGTAAGGCGAGAGCTTCAAGCCCGATTTCTGGCGGCACACCCCCCAAACAAGCACCACTCGACGAAGGGGGGGCGGGGAAAGCTACAGGCCCAAAACCTTCGACCCTTCTTTCGAGATGGGGGTGCCCGGGGCACCTCATCTTGTCATTTCGTCGTTGCTCATTCCCGGTAGGCCGAAGTGTTTGGCCTTTCCTTCTCCGCGCCCGCTCACGCTTCGATGACCTATCACGGGGTAAAGAGAAGAGAGTACGAAAGAACTGTAAACAGAGCAGGCCGCAGAAAGATTCTAAATATGACAAGTCCCCCATGGATTCGAGAAGAAGGAAATGAAGAACGGGAACGAAACGAAATAAAGCATTTCGGGAGGATGAGCTTCTCCCAATTATATTTTGTAAGGGATACGGGCGGCTTGCTCTGACCAACACTCCACTTTTTTCTCTGTCCATGGAGCGTATGAATTTCCTGGAATGTAGATAGACCAAAAAAGGGAATTCAGGGATAAGAATAGGAATTAGAGTACCATTGGAAGAAGGGGCACCAGTGGGAACATCTCTACTGACGAACCATTTCAATAGTACGGGTGCTGCCGTGCCACGAGGCACGACCATGGAAGTAATGAAAAAGAAGAAGTTCTGTAGTTGGACCATCCGCTCGGTACGTTCGATTTTAGCTTCTCCAGAGAAGATGAGACGCTCAAAATAAATGAAAGTGTTCGCAACGCATACCGAAAAAGGGTACCCATGTTGCCGACCATTAATGACGAGTTCGAACACCAGGAGCAGGGTTGAAACCGACGAAAAATTTTTGACTTTCCTGATGTTTCCGAACGTTTTCAATAAAACCTTCTCGTAGGAGTATTTGGAAAATGTTTTCGGTGCTCTCCGTAGATGCTATTCGAACCGTGGAGTTTTTATCCATGTCAGCATTTCTTATAGAAGTTATTATATCGGCTACCGTCTCCCTACCCATGACGAACGAGAATTATTGGTGCCTCCTTTAGAAATCCATTGTCGATTGAGATATTTCTCCGTGAAATTCCACTCTTTCAATTCCCGAGCGATCGCACCAAAAACTCGAGTTCCTTTTGGATGCTGAGTCGTCGATTAATGACAACCGCTGCATTGTCATCATATCGTATTATCATACCGTTGTCACGTTTGAGTTCTTTACATGTACGTACAATTACAGCTCTAATTACTTCTGATCTTTCTAGAGGCATATTGGGCACTGCTTCTTTGATTACAGCAACAATAATGTCACCAATATGAGCATATCGATGATTACCAGATCCTATGATTCGAATACACATCAATTCTCGGGCTCCGCTGTTATCTGCTACATTCAAAAGGGTCTGAGGTTGAATCATATCATTTTTATTTGAATCTGTTATTTCAATGCAAAGAATGAGGAAAAAAGAAATAGTGTTTGTCTAGAAATAGACGAAACCTGTGTTTGTTTTTTCATCCTCGACGACCCCGGTTTAGTTCTATATCCCTATCCTGAAATAATAAATTGAGTTCGTATAGGCATTTTGCACGCAGCTATTGAGATAGCTGCTCTGGCTACAGTTTCTGATACTCCACTCATTTCATAGACGTATTCGACCCGGTTGTCACAACGGATACGTCTAATATTCGGGAGATCCTTTCCCCGACCCCATACGTGTTTCCGTAGGTCTTACTGTAACAGGTTTGTCTGGAAATATACGTACCCATATTTTTCCACCACGACGCGCATATCGTGTCATTGCTCTTCGCCCTGCTTCTATTTGTCTAGCTGTGATCCAAGCGGGTTCAAGTGCCTGAAGAGCGTATCTGCCGAAACAAATACGATTGCCCCGACAAGATATTCCCTTCATTCTTCCTCTATGGTGCTTACGAAATCTAGTTCTTTTAGGGTTATAGTTGATGGTTGTTTCGTAATTCCATCTCTACTGCAGAACCGTCCCTCCGAGTTTCTTCTCATCCAGCTCCTCGCGAATGAAACGAAACGATTCAATAAAAAAAATGAGGAAGCTTTAAAAAGAAAAGAGATTTCTTGTCTCAGTAACTCGAAATAGTTTTGGAAAGTGAAGAAATGAATGTGCGATTTCCACACTTGACAAAGAGATTTCTGACCAAATAGTTGAAGTCGAGCGGGAAAGGATCGAGCTTTCTTGTCTTGGCTTATCTTACTACCGCGAGCATCGGTCCCAAGTGAAGATCGACAGTTTTCCTTCAATGCTTTACGGAACGGGAAAATCCGCCGAAGCTTGACAAATCTCTTTCGGAAGACGAATCCATGCTCAATGGGGGCTTCTTTAGAAATGACTGAAACGGAGGAGGAAATCGACTCACAAAGGGCTCGGTAGTCCTTCTCGTCAAATTACTGATATTGCGGACAGGTGATCAAAGAGTCGAAACTCGTCATAAGCCGTTGCCCTATTGAGTAAAGTTGAATACGTCAAAACGTCTAGACGAATCGATTTCAAATGTCGCAGTTCGAGTTGAGAAATCTCGTACGACTCTGAGATAATCTTATCTCAGAGTCGGTAAGCTATGTCATTAGTGCGCAGGAACAAGGCGGAAGACGGGCTTTCAGCGCCTGTTCTTCCTGCTTTTGCTTTCTCGATTGAAATGTCATGACTTCCATTTCATTTAGTGCTATACTACAAGCAGACTATACGTCAAGCTGAATCAGAAACCCTCCACGTGAGGACTTTTATCCTCTCTGAACTGAACTAAGCAGAGAACTGGAAGAAGTAATCACTCGCCGAGGGAAAGCGACGAGGCCTAGAAAGGAGGTACGGTCCTGATCTGATTGAAAAATTGCATTTATTTCGTCAAAAGAATGAAAGGAAGCAACCACGAAGCAACCCGTATCTGTTCTCCTTCCCGAACCGACTCCGTCACCAGTCGTCCTCACTACGTTTCGCCTGGCTACAGGTCCGGAAAGAAAGTCAGATCTCACGATTACCCGAACTCACGGGATCGGAAAATGACGTCGTACTTCTCGTTCGGGGATTGCGACCGATTTTCCGCATTATCTCGAAAGCAAGCATGACTTTGACGCGACCGATTCGGAGCATTTGACTTGACTTTGAACGAGCCTCATCTTTTCTTCACGTCATACTGAATTTGTTCACTTGACGAACTGCAACTACGCCGTCACTGAATTGATGAACGTCGACTGCGTCTACGATAATCTCGTCATCAATCCCCTCGCTCGAGTGCGGGTTTTTCTGCCTGTTTTAGCTGACGCTTGCACCGTCTAATCAGGAAACGACTCCTGCCCGGTCACCCGCTTCCCGCTCGTCGAAGTCATTCCTGCCGAAAGGCGTCTGGGTTTAACAACGCCGTCGGTTCATAATACCTCGATGGTATTTGCATATATAGGCTTCTAGTCTAGCTTTCAGAAAGAAAAACCGGCAGGGGAAAATAAAAGAAAAAAAAAAGAAGGGGCAGTGAACGTAGCGAGAAAGGCATCGGTTCGGAAATTGCCGAGAATCTAAGCAAGTAGCTGTAAACAGATCTATGAGGACTCGGCGGAGTGGTAAAGCGAGCCACGTCGAGTAATCGACATGCGAGTAGCGAGGTCCTTTTCATTCTGACAAGTCGACAAATCTGATTAGGGACGGGAGCATCCAGTTTCGGCAATTCAGGAGATAGGTTGCATCCGTGCGCACGGGCCAACGGCACTCTTTCATATAGGGCAATGGAATCTTCTGAACTTCCTAAATTTTGAGCAGTTGCAAAGGGTTTTTTTTTTCATTTCAAACGGAAGAGCTCACTTCCGGCTAGCTGCTGCGGGAGGGTGTTCTCCAGTATTCCGTCAGTATTCGTCATTTAGTCGTTTAGCTTGATGACGAAGCATGGTTGTTTGCTAGTAACAGTGGCAAGCCTATCAATCTCGACGTGGCAAAGTCCCGCGGGAAAGGCAAGGAAGAAAGCTTCCCGGGTTTTTCCGGAAAGCGCCTAGGCGACGAAGGTCCCCGAGTGCGAAAGGGGAGGGGAACGGAGTCATACAAAAAGATTGATAACAATGTGCCAACCCTTACCGACGAGCGTCATTTAGAGAAGCGATTCACCTACCGACGAAGGAGGCTGCGGGCAGGGCATGGGATATTGAATGAAAAGTCAAGTCATTCTTCCGAAGGAATGAGCGGAATAGCACGGGATAAAGAACAGACAGACCACAGATCTCCGCTCGAAGGGCAGATCAGACGGACAGCCTACCATCGAGCAGGAAAGTTTCCCGGGTGACGATCCGTCATAGACGGACTGACGTGACGTCCCATACATCCCCGTCATCTTGCTTACCAGAAGAAGAAGCAACGGAGGCCCGTAGGAAGGCATGGAATGAAGCAACTGACTGCTCAACAAAGCCCGAAGAAGAGGTTGGAAATACGAGCTGCAGCAAGAAGCCCCTTTCCGCTTATCGTCATATAGTATATCGACGGGATTGTGAATCCCCGTAGCCCTTCCAGAGGACGAGCCAATATGCCAATATAGAGTAGACTACAATAGAAGAGCAATTGCAGGAGTTGGACAGATCAGGTCGTCAAAGGCAACTCCGGGAATCTTTACAGGAGCCTATTGTCCTTGTTGCAGAAGAGTTACTCGAACAGGCCCCTTCGTCACTGACGCTGACGATTTACATATAAGCAACTCCGGAAAGAAAAGGGGAGCTATAGCAACTGTGCTTTAATTCCAGATCCCGTACTATGAATGAACGGAATGACGCATAGCGGGAATGAACTGACGCCCGGGGAATGAACGCTCCGCCCTCAATACAGTCACTTCTGGAATTCACTGTCGGAAACTACTGATTTGCTTGCGGCGTCAGTGGCGCATGAAGACCGTCGTCATTCTGTTTTAGTGGCGGATCTTCCTCATATATGGGAATTCCTGGCTGATTTCCGTCAAAGGAAGATTTCCGAAATGCGACGAAATGGGATTGTACCCATGAGAAATGGAGTGGAGACCAAATCCAATGGGAAGCATTCCATCCATTCCAATGTCATTTCGCTGGCTCCACACTTTCCGACAGATCTGTCCTCTCCCGAACCGTATTCACACTCATCTCGCTGCTAAAGCCATCAAAGCACTTTTGCCTCATAGGGACATGTCGAAAATGATCGACGTGTCTATCTTATCTCGATACACTTTCTTCTGACAATAGGAAGTGGAGTTCAATAACGACAAGCAAGTCAATCAGATCAGGGCCCAGTCACCTGGGAGGAGACGAGTGCTTCTTCGCTGGTCAACCAAAGCTCCAGGATCAACAACTGGATCACAATGGTGTAAACTACTGCTTCTTCAACGCATGCCTCCGTGACGCTTTCGACGAATGGATTTCGACATAGTTTTCCCCCGGCGCAAGCCATCCCAGTCGGTGAAGCCAAGCGAGACTGCTCTTCCGAACGACCCATTACCGGATTTCCATTCTCATCGACGAAGGAACAGATCGACGAAAAGAAGCCATTGAGGATCGTCAACCGTCGCAATGTAGCCATGCCTCGTCGGTAGTCTATATAGAAATGCGTAGATTCCGTTGCGACGAAGAAAAAGAAGAAGCTCGACATACGAGAGCTGTTCAGGTTGAATCCCCTGTGGAAAGGAAAACTACCTCCCCGCTTCTCAAAACGACGGCTGATTAAGGGAGAATGCCATCGTCTTTCGTATACCGTCTCAGTGAGAGCTACTGGACCGGCTTCGGCTTCTTCCTTCGATTCCGAGTGCCCAATGCAGAGATTCGGAACATGCCTGGAACGTAATGGGAGTGGCACATTCGTTTAGACAGAATCCAATATACTCTTATGGACAGGCAGAAATGAACAGATACCATTCTCCAGAGAGAGGGGATGGAGTCGCGTCAGGTTTCAATCCTAACGCACGAGAAGAAAACTGACGCGACGGGGGGACCCACCATGGGCAGAGAGAGAGACGGACAACCGACGCTGACCAAACGCCATATGGGATAAATCCTGCTCAATCATGTGGACAGAATAAATCAAGCGAGGGACATGTGACGAAGCCAATACGCCAGCAGATCATCGACGCTTTTACTGTATCGCTTGTGGCCGTTGCGAATTCTTTCCTTTCCTACCGCCGTCACTATATAGGGCAGCCCCAGTTTCAGTAGCGGGACGTCATCCTGTGACAGTGACAGTCTCAGTGCCACTTCCTGTTCTACTTCATGGTGGTACCTGCTCGACGTTCAGTGACGCCTCCAGCAAATAGAAAGTTCCAGAGCTGGAAGAGGCAAGTGCATAAAAAAGTGCCGGTTCGACGTCAAAGCCCCAGCCCCAGTTCAGTTCCAGTATGGAACGAACAAGCATGGCATTCATTGATAGACCAAAAGACAGCAAAGCACATGACGGCTATATTGGAATTCCCCGTCATTTGAAGCTCCGTAGAGAAGCGTCGCTATGAAGAGGAAGAACTTGCCACGTACAGTACAGAAAGCATGGCTAGGCTACGGAGCATTTGTCGAAGAGAATCTTTGGATAAAAGGAGTTTACAAATACCCAGGGCATACCCCGGATCAAAAAATGAATGGTTCGAAGTCAAAAGCAGGTCTATAACGCCTGACCACAGCAGGCATCATCATCAGGAGCAGCAGTATCATCTCTCGGTCTCTTCCCCGGGCGGGAACGACGGTCCAGCATCAATGACGGCATCATCAACATCAGCAACGCGACGTACACCCTCATCTACCTGAGGCTGCGTCTCGGGAAGCACCTTTTCCGGAGTAACCGGACCGGTACCATCATGGTAGCAGCAGTAGCAGCTCGGAAAAATCCGATCCAGGAGGAAGCATCGACGGGACCCGAGGAATCACTGACCTCTCCTCGACTCTCTCTCGATCAGCCGCCAGGGGGGCATCGAGTTGTGTCTGCAATGACGGCGCTTTCCGGAAAAACCCTTCTGCGTATCTATCACGGATGAAAGGGTCTGATTCTGTGACTTTCGAAGATAGATCTCTCTGCTGCTTCGTATCGGCTCGACTCCTCAACTGGGTCTCGATCTCGCGGTAGTGGGGAAACAGAAGGTGGCAAAGCGACGAAGAGATGAAAGACTATTCCTGTGTGTCCCTACTGAACTATTGGAATCGTCGGAAGGTTTGAAAGATCGAATTTACAGCAAAAACCACGATGAGGGTTCACTTTCGACGAGCAATCTGCAGGAAGTGCACGATGTTTTCCCCCTATGTTGTAAAGGGGGAGGGATATCGACTCCACAGGTAATTGGAAAAAAGGAAAGAAATATCCCGAACCTGAGAAAAAGCCCCCTATACCGTACCGACGCCGTCCTCCTTTTGTTCGTTCATTCGTCGGGCGAGTAGAAAGTATCCCGGCCTACACTTCGGCTACGGAGAAGGGGAAAGGCTGAGTAGTACAACTCATAGCATGGAGGGTGACAATCACACATATCCTCCTGATTCACCAAACCAAACCTTTCGACAGAGGGGTACTCAGTTTGGGCTTCTCTAAAGGGAAGCCCTCTCTTCTGCCACGCGTTCCTATCAATATCGATTAGGGGATATTGAAAGAAAAATTAGCATGCGTCCCAACGGATACCAACAAGTGGAGTGGAGGCTATATCTCACCCTTTCCGTCAGTAGGCTTTATCCCGAAACGACGATACCGATTCGACGCCCCGTCGTTTGTCTAGGTTGGGCGAGTGTCACGATGAAGGGATTCCTCGAAAGAAGCACGAGCTGAGCGTCTGAAAGCAGGCACGCTTTGGGATGGGAGTTGGTGCGATTAGGTGCTTTGGAGATCGAGTGAGGGAGTGGAGTTCAGGGATCCCGTTCCGACGAAGCCCTCGGTATGGGGGGAGATCAAAAAATGACGGGGGTATGTTAGTAAAATAGAGGGGTCTCACGGGGGCATAGTCCACGGCTTTCATTGACGCTTGCCGCGACGCGCCTTGCCTGGACGGCGACTCGTCGCCCTAGTTGACTTTTCAAACGTCAGCGAATGCAGCATTAAAAAATTGTTTTAGTGAGGCCGTCAGTATCGTCTATCTTTACGTCTGACTTCCGACATCAACCGAAAAACTGACGGAACGACGGGCCTCGAAGGATTCCCGAACTGGAACCACCTTCTGAATGATGCTTCCGCAAATCTGTCGGTTTGAATATGCCAAATTCCGGACGTCGGATGTACATCACATCTTTTGATTATCAAATGGGTCTTCCTCTTTCTTTTGATCTTCTAAATACCGTTGTGATCAACCGTCAACGTCAGATAAGCGACCGACCGCGTCATAAGATGACGAGGGAAGAAAGCCAACCGGAAAGAGAATCGTCACCACTTCTGAACGACGGGTTTTTCCGGAAAGCGCCGTCGGGAAGCATAGGAGAATACACCGTATTTGTCGAAGAGCAAGCCAGAGAAATAGACTCCGGTGTTGTTCTCCCGGGCTCTGAGCCTGTACCGTCGGAAGCCCTATGACAAAAGGAGCACCGCTTCACGGTCGCTAGCCGGGCCCATACCCAGTCGGACAAATCCCGCCACCTCACGTCAGTGTACCTTCCCTTCCTCGGCCTTTCTTTCCTTCCCCCTCTACGTCTGACGGTAAGGCTCACTCGCTCGGATGTGGTCGAATTCTCATTCTGACGGTCTCATCCTTCGACGCATTCGCCAGGCCACCGGAAACTCACAACTACATCGATCGATGGTCACGCTTGAAAACGACGGAACAATAGCCCGTATTCCCTTTCTATAGAACGAGTAAGAGAAAGTGAATCTCTGCCGAGCCTGCTGACATAACTCAATCGACGTTCGTTTTCGTCGACGGACGTCTCCGCGCAGATATTCCTTTTTTTTTCAGTTGAAAGCAAGGGAACAGGGTGAGACCATTACCACTACACTGCCAATGGAGTCTTTCAGCTCCTGTTGGCTTCAAGCGGGAGTGCAGCCCACCAATGGGTGGCTGTCGAGGCTAAACGTCGACTAAACCGGAGGGACAATGCCAGCGTCAGACGTATCCATGACTCTTTGCTTGCCAAACGTGACGTGACGAATCCACTGCACTTTTCTGTCCTTTTTTTGTCGAGTTTTGACTTTTTTTACCGGCTTTCTTTCTCTCTCTCGTCGACGTGTCGGAGGAGGAAGAAAGGGTGACTCCGGAATGATTCAACTGACTCTCGATTTCTGTGTAAAACCGGAAAATCGGAAGAAATGAGATCCGCTCATTCCGAGGTGGTTGACTCCATTGAAGGTACAGACGGTGCTCTTTCTATTCCTTCCCACGGCGTCGACGTACAGTTCCCTTTGATCGGTATGGCATTTATGGAGACTTCTTTCTTTTGTCGTTTTATAGTCTCCCTTTTCCAGTGATAGGACTCTCTTTGCTTACTCCTTTTTGCAGGTGAAGTTGGCCGAAGACGCGAGCTTTCTTTCAACTATTTATCTGACTTTTCAGACTCTCTTTGGTTGGGGATCCCGTATTCGATCGGACACTCTTTGCTTTTTCGCCAACAGTGAACGCTGGATGGCATTCCTTCTGCCTCGCGTGCACGACCACTATGTCTGCTCGGTCTTCACATGACGGTTCGCCATATCGACTTTATCTTGGCATTGGCATAGACTCGTCGACTCCTTTTCTGGTACCGAACATATCTGATCGTCATTTCATCTTGTCTGAAGACCGGCTTGACGGCTCGGGGATAAGGAAGGAGAGTCAAAACCTCTTTCTCAACAGAGAAAACAAATGAGTTTGATCGATTTGTGTAACCGTCGGTGAAGAGAGAGCGCCGGAACGTCGACTATCGAAGGAACAGTTTGATCCTCTGACGCAAGCAGGTTTTGGTATTGGATTCCTCCTTCCTGACTTCAGATTCAAATCGTCAAAAAAAGCCCGAGAAAGAAGAATTGGACTACAACTACCGGAAAGCAAAAAAGACGTCTATACGACGAGACCGACGAATATTGGCACCCGTAACTGAACGGGAGACAAGATTCATTTCCCTAAGACACGTCGAGCTGAACGTCTTTCCGACTTTCACGGGATCTATAGACTGACTCGCCTACTCCCGTGAAAGTCCGTTTCGTTCCGCGGGACAGCTGGAAGTCGAGGGTGACTTTCGACGCAATAAGTAGGCGTAGTTGGATAGCGATGCGCTCGACGCCGTCTATGGGGAAATAGGTAGTACATCAACTCTTCTTTGCGGTGAGCGGTACGTCTGACGTTCCGGGAGTCGCAGATCATTTTTTCTTCCGGTAGTGGAAGGCGAGATGTAGGCCTATCGAAATTCCATCCCCAAAAAAATACAATCCGATTATCATTATTCAAAGGGTATCCTAAAATAGACGTACTTTCGACGGAAAGCCCGTCGGAGGAAAGCCGGACCTGAAGAGACGTAGGCCGATCCCCGAGTCCGATCCGAACCTTCACTTTCACCTGAACCCTCGATGTTTAGTGAAGAACAACCAACATGTGAATGCGAGTTTTGACGGTTTCTTTTGCTTGCGATCTGTAGGGCTTTCTGAGCTCTTTCGACGCCCTACCGTAGGGCTGTCAGGTTCAGACTGAAATCTTTGTCTTTCTGGGCTTCCGTCGAGGGAGGAGAGCGAAGCGACCAAAAGAGGAGGAGGGCGGTATTCCCGCCAGGGTTTCGACGAGCGTCGATAGTCGAATAGGTAGAGAGAAATTCGACTCGTGATTTTCAATCAATCGACGGAATGGTTCCAGGATCCTGGTAAAGAGGAATGGAGTTTTCGAAGACAGGCGTACATCCATTACGCACCGACTCTCACATGGTGGCAGCGTGTGGGGTTTGTTCCATGGCTCCTTCTACGTTGTCTGGTTCAATCGTGAATACATACGTAGATGGGCCGTCGATTGTGCTCGACGGGGATCTCCGCTGCAAATTCCCGCACGTAATGTGATCCCAGATGAGATAGAGTGTCCGGCCATGGATCAGCCCCTCTCCGTAAAGGCGACGATCTGTATATGCCCTTTTTCGGATATAGAGTTGGGATCCACTTCGCTGGTGAAGCCTTCGACGATAGGTACAATGCGAGTCAGCCATTCTTCTTCCGGACCTACGTCTTTGAATGATCGTGAGCTCTACCCGGTTGATC